AAAATAAATAGGGGCTCGGGGTCAAATCAAATAAAAAAGTATTCTTCGCAACCTACACGCCAGTATACTAGTATATTATTAGCGATGGAATACAAGTAATTCCAAATAGCTTGAAGAAAAACAGTATAAACAAAACAAGCAAAAGGCCCTTCATTATTTATTATAATTTTTGACCATACAGAATTGCATCGATCAACAAGAACTTTAGTCTTTTTTTTTTCAACTTAATGTTTCGAAATACATGGCTCTAAAAATTCATTTCGGACAATTGAACCTTCTCAAACTGTTTCTTTTTAAGAACCAAAAAGATTTGTGCCAGAATAACAGATGCCAAGAAGAAAAAAAGGCCTTGGACACGCGATGGATCTTGAAGTACTATTTCTGCATCTCCCTGACCAAATCCACCCACATTGGGATTACTCGTTAATGGTTGATCAAGCTTGATGGATTCACCCTCTGAAACAAGAAGTTCTGGTCCCGGAGGTATAATATCAACGACTGAGTGTCCATCCAATGCATCCGCTATGGTTATTTCATACCCCCCTTTTTCTTTACGTATTATTTTGCTTACTATACCCGATGCTGTAGCATTATAGACTGTATTGTTACTCTTGCTCCCATCGGGATAAATCTGACCCCTTCCCCTATTCCCGCCCACGTATATCGGATATTTTAAGAAGTAAACGTCTTTCTTAGTAATGGGGTCCGGAGATAAAATAGGAAAAGTGATTTCACTATATTTCTGACCAGGAACAGGACCTATCACAAGAATATTTTTTTTAGTAGGACGATAACTCTGAAAAGAAAGATTGCCCATCTTTTCTTTCATTTCCGGAGAAATACGATCGGGGGGGGCTAATTCGAATCCCTCAGGTAAAATAAGAACGGCCCCTACATTCAAAGACCCCCTTTTCCCATTAGAAAGAACTTGTTTCAGTTGAATATCATAAGGAATTCTAACAACTGCTTCAAATACAGTATCAGGAAGTACGGCTTGTGGAACCTCAATATCCACGGGCTTATTAGCTAAATGACAATTGGCGCATACAATACGCCCAGTCGCTTCTCGTGGATTTTCATAACTCTGTTGTGCAAAAATGGGATATGCATGTGAAATAGATGTCCAAGTTATTACATATATAAATATAATGATCGATACGGAAATGGATCGAGTCATCTGTTCCTTTATCCAAGAAAAGATATTTCTATTTTGCATGGTCCAATCATTGATCCCGAAAATTTCTACAATAAATTGGGTAGGTTGCTAGTAGAGTTCCCTATCCACGATTCTGCTATTTTACTGGAATCCAGGAGGAATTTCCTAGATGGATAGAAACATAAAGAATGAGTAAGATTAAAAAGGTTTGTTTATGTACGAAGTAAAAAACATTATGATTAGATTCATATCAGTGGATCATTCTTTAGTCATTCATTGAATGATAAATCACTACAAGTGACGGAGATACACGATTTAAATAACGGAAGATCCAATATTTTAAAATTGTATCTAGAATGACTGGAAAGGTGGAAACAAGACCAGATATAATCTGATTATTATGAGAAAATCCAAAATCCTTGTATATAGAACTAATAATTAGTTCCCAACCGTGAGGCGAGTGGAATCCGATACATAAATCAGTTAATAAAAGAATAGAAAAAGCTTTTATTGTGTCGCTTAAGTTATAGATAAATTCCCGAACCCAAGAATTAATAAGAACAAGTTCTTCATTACCTAGAATAGAATAACCACTTAGAATAGTGAAACTTATTAGATTTGTCGAAAAGTGTAAAATGGTATGGATATGACCCTCATTGTACATCTTGACCAATTGTATCGTTTCTTTGTGTATTCCTATACGAAACTTTTGTATATGTGTATCCGGGTACTCCTTTATCATTTCGTCCAAAAGGAAGAGTTCTTCTAATTCTATGAATTTTTCTAGAACGTTCTTTTCTTGAATCTCATTCAAAACAATTTCGGATTGCCCAGCATTCCACCAATTAGTAACCAAAGATTCCATACTTTTATTAAATGAGAGAGAAATCCACCAGGGCAAAAAGACTATAGATGTAAGATATAGAAGGGGGTTGAATGCTTTCTTTTTTGGCATTTTTAATCTTTGAATTGTTAATGAAACCACTTCATTCCTCGATTCTATCCAATCTGATATTTCCATGAAACATGAGTTCTATAACAAGGTATTGAATCCATAGACCTATTTCCCCCTTTTTAATTAATTGGTTAGTCCTTGGATCTGGAAACAATATTTTGTTTTATTATTTCTTCATTCGAAGCAATTGCACCCTTTCGATGAATGCCCGAACGAGCAAATGAATCTTTTTGGATTTAGGGGCAAAAGAACCCCCTTAGATCTATTATTTCAAAAAACTTCGCTGGCTAGCCGTAGCCGGGGAATAGTTGAGGGAAATTTCGGAAAATATTGTATTGATAAGATGAAATCAAAAACGAGTAGCAAAAAAAAAGAGATAAATAGAATGATTGATTCTAGTTATAAACGATCCAATCTTTTGATCATCAAAAAGGAAAAGAAAGGATAAAAATAAACAAAACATCAATTGAAAAAAAAAAAATGAAATTACAAGATATGATCCATCTATATCTAACACTAACATATCAATTCAAAAATTATTGGACAAAAAAAAGATGAATTCTATAGTCTGAACTGTTCAGATAGATGAATCCATACTTAGTTAGTATACTTGTTACTAGTATGAAAAACTGGTTTTGGTGGACAAAAACCACTTTGTTTTCTGTTTTCTGGTTGTTCCATACGCGTCCGCTTTTGCTCGAACGAGCGCCCTGAAAAAACTTAAGTTGTTATATAACAACAAATATAATTCATGAGGTCCTTACTCAATGCTGCGAAAGCATTCATTCTTCAATTCATTTCAAAATACTTCAATTGGTACGCGCAAAAAATGGGCCAATTCCGCAGCCTTTTGTTCAATTTCTCGCGGAGTCAAATTCTCATCAGTACGAGTCAAGGGAACGGCACCCTGGCCTCTGATTTCCATATAAAGTACACGCCGAGGATAAATACCTTCCTTAACCTCTATTCTAATCGACTGGATATCTTTCATAAGGAATCGAAGGAATATGCGACGATTTCTTCCAGGGAATCCCCAACGAAAAATAGACACTATTCCTTTTTTTCTATCGAATCTATCATAACCACTACCTACATTCCACGAAATTGTGCACCACAAATAGGAGCTAATGAACAGACCCGCGATCCCGTAGAAAGACATCACGATCCCTTGTGGAAAAAAAAGGATTTGCTGAGAAGGAAATAAGGATATCAAATTCCTACCAAGGTAACTAGAAGTTCCAACCAATAAGAATCCCAGCGAACCTAAAAAAAGGAGACAAGCCCAACAGAAATTACTTGTTTTTCGAGACCCCGTTATAAGTTCTATCCATATACGTTCTGATCGCCAGTTCATACTAGATCCAGTTGTTTCATTTTATTGGAATTGAGAGAATAACCAAAATGAATTTGACTTTATTTTTTTGTTTTGTTCCCGAAGTAACTCTCATCAACTAGCACTATTATTATGATGTGAACCATTCGGAGTAATTCATCGAATCGGTTAGATATAAAAAAAGATCCCTTTATAGGATCCCACTATGGATATCTACATACATATAGATATTTTTACTTTACATTTCATACATCTGCCGACCCATAAATAAATAGATATCTGTATTATGATCCAAATACGAGTCTTGAAAAAAATGGATGAGATTGGGTCCCATCAAATCTAGACAATCTTGTTTTTTTGAACATAAAAAGATAGAGAAGCCATTGCAATTGCCGGAAATAATAGACCCACTAAAGGCACAAAAAAAGAGGGTAAGTTGAAAGTTGTCATAGAATGGATACCTCGATTTAATATAATATTTGTACCTGTTATAAAGATATCTTATGATAAGTATATCTATTATCAGTATATAATAATAGGTATAGGTACAAGAAATGAAGAACTAAATAAGTGTACCTATTCACCTTTATATTATCTATTTTTTTTGATTACTTATTACTATAAATAGAAACTAAATACTTGTTTTGTTCACCTCAAAGAAAAAAAGAACTGAATTAAACGATCTACTTGATTGAATTTTGATTCAAGGGAAAGAAACCGTGAAGCTGAAATAACTCACTCAGAATACCTTTTAAAGGATTACGTGGTACGATTGGGTCGAATAAGCCCTTATGGAATAAATACTCAGCTTCTTGTGAACCATCGGGTACTGTCTTATTCAATGTTTGTTCAATTACTCTTTTACCCGCAAATGCAATGTAGGCGTTAGGTTCGGCAATAATGATATCTCCTAACATACCAAAACTGGCAGTCACTCCACCGGTTGTAGGAGATGTAAGGATTGATACGTAGAATAACTTTTTATTTGATTGATAATTATATGAAGCTGAAGATATTTTAGCCATTTGCATCAAGCTCAAACTTCCTTCTTGCATGCGCGCTCCTCCGGAAGCACACACTATAATAAGAGGTAAAGATCTATTAGTAGCATATTCAATCAAACGGGTGATTTTCTCGCCTACTACGGATCCCATACTGCCCCCCATAAACTGAAAATCCATAATCCCAATTGCTATGGGAATACCCTTTAGTTGACCTATGCCTGTTTGAACCGCCTCGGTTAACCCTGTCTTTTTTTGATAAGAATCAATACGATCTTTATAAGGTTCCTCCTCCGAATGAAATTCAATCGGGTCCACGGAAACCATGTCCTCATCCATAGCATCCCAAGTGTCTGGATCAATCAAAAGTTCGATTCTTTCTGAACTACTCATTTTCAAATGATATCCACATTGTTCACAAATATTCAGTTTTAACCTAAAAAATTTTTTATAATTTAATCCATAACAATTTTCGCATTGAACCCACAAATGTCTGTATTTTTGACTTGTATCGAGATCATTAGAATTTCCTATCATATGGAAATCATTTCCATT